TTACGGCGCTTCCTCTATCAATTAGATCTTTTATCCATAGAAAAAAAGTATCTAGGCATATATATTCTATTTCTTCATATTTTTACTTCTATGAAGTTTCTTTCTTTGCTACAGCTCATAAAAATCGTTGTTTCGAACGATATATATATGTAGAAAGCCTATTTTTTTGTCTAGTATTTATTTTTTTATTAGTATTAGTGGAGTTGTTCGTTCTTTTCTTTTTTTTCTATAGTGGAGATAGTCGCACGTAATGACAGATCACGGCCATATTGTTAAAAGCTTGAGGTAAGAAAGGGTTTCGTTCGAGTGCCCTAAAATAGTATTCCAAAGCTTTTGTATGTTCTCCGTTACTTGTGTGTATAAGGCCTATGTTATAAAGTATATAACTTCGATCATAGGGATCAATTTCCAGTCGCATAGCCTCATAATAATTCTGTAAAGCTTCTGCATAATTTCCTTCAGATTGAGCCGACATCCGTTACGGTCGTCATTCGGTTCAAAGAATCTCCGTTCCAGAACCGTACGTGAGATTTTCATCTCATACGGCTCCTCCTTTATGTGTATAATGATAAACATCCATGGAATCAAATCCAAAAAGATTGCAATATTCTCATTATCAACTTAGCGGGACTAGTATTTTTACACGAAATCTCTAGCCAACCTTCCTGTAAAGGATCTTTTATTAACATCAAGTATGTTATTACTGGATAAATGGATAAATAGTCACTTCAACAATTTCTTTGTCCTCAACGCTGCTAAATTTCCCGGAATTAGTCACTTCAACAGTCTTCGATGGTTATATGGGTATCCAAAATACGAACGAGATGGATGTTTATTGTCCCAACCATTCTAGTTAGTCCCGATCCCGATAAGAAAGGAAGGATTTATTTTTTTTACAAAGTTTTCTAATGTTGTTGATTCCTAAGCGTAGTGCTTCTTCCCCCATGCCGCCTATTGGTACTAGTGGAGTAGGATTAACCTAACCCCATAGGTATAGGTATAACCTTTCGCTTAATACTATAAACCTAAAATTGAAGCATATGAGGCTGCATTAATCGGAAATACACGACAGAAGGGATTAATTGTTTTATTTCCAAACTTCACCTTCAGCAAGCGTAGGTTTTTTTTTTTTCAAAATTTTTTTCTTTCTCTAGACTGAGATCGGTAAAAAAAAATAATCAAATCGCACCATCTCTGTAATAAGTGAATGCCTCTTTTTCTCCAGAAGTTGTCGGAATTATTCGTAATAAGATATTGGCTACAATGGTAAAGGTCTTATCAATAAAATTTCCATTTATCCGAGATCTAGTCATAGGTAGCAATCCATTCTAAAATTTTATTTTTTATCGCGTGATAAAATAATCCCCAAACAAAGGAATTGTACAATACAGTACGAAATAACGTAAAAATGGACTTATTAATCAAAAAATTTTATCCTACGGCAGGCCTCGAAGTAAGTTTTTTTTGTTCGTTTCAATTGATTATGTGCGCCTACGCAAATGGAATATGTATGCCTCACTATTCACTCGAGGGGCATAATCATTATGTAGGAGAGATGGCCGAGTGGTTGAAGGCGTAGCACTGGAACTGCTATGTAGGCTTTTTGTTTACCGAGGGTTCGAATCCCTCTCTTTCCGCACCCTTATTAAGTTCATCAATGTTTCCAAATAGATACCATTATTTCAACTTTGATGTGGATTCTCTATTCCTAATTTCTTTCTGTAATAAACAAAATAGTGGAATAAAGTGGGCAAGGAATAACAATTTTCCTATACCCACCCACGTCTATACATGAATGGGGGAAAATCCTCGGATCAAAATTATTCTTAATTTTAATATTTTAATTAGGTTTAAGTCTGACGAGAATAATATTCTACAACCAGCAATTCATTAATTTTCAAACCAACCCATTTACTATCTATTATTTGATTGACTAATCCTTTATATTGGAATGGATCAAGAGTCAAATGGATTGGCAATTCTTCGCGGGGGGCTGATTCAAGAGAATTTTGAATCAGAGTTCTAGATTTTTGTTCATCCTTCGCTGTAATAATATCTTGAGGTTTGCAACGATAACTTGGTATATCTACTATACGACCATTAACTAAAACATGTCTGTGGTTAACTAATTGACGGGCTTGAGGAATAGTCGAAGCCATACCCAATCGAAAAAGTATGTTATCCAAACGCATTTCAAGTAATTGTAGTAAAACTTGACCGGTTGAACCTTTCGCTTTTCCAGCGATACGAACGTATTTAAGCAATTGTCGTTCTGTAAGACCATAATGAAAACGCAATTTTTGTTTTTCTTCTAAACGAATACGATATTGAGATTTTTTACTCGAGCGCGATTGGTTTCTAAGTTCGCTTCCAACTGTAGGCCGTTTACTAGTTAGTCCTGGTAAAGCCCCCAGACGACGTATTTTTTTGAAACGAGGCCCTCTGTAACGTGACATAAACACTCCTTTTTAATTTAAAATGGAAAATCTCATAAAGCTAAATTAAAACTAAACTAAATATCAAATATGATAAATCAAACGAAATCTACTTAAAGTATTTTACTATAAATATTATAAATAGTATACTACAAAAAAGAACTGGAAAGATTCGATCAGTATCCGAATTTTATTCTATTGTATATCTATCTAAATAAATAAATAGAAAATAAAAAAGGGAGGTTATTTTCTTGATTTGTTCTAGAGAAATGGAACTCCCATTTTTTTCCTAAAATAAAAAGAGATTATCCCTTATGTCAAAAATGAAAACAAATAGAGAAAAAAAGCCGGCTATCGGAATCGAACCGATGACCATCGCATTACAAATGCGATGCTCTAACCTCTGAGCTAAGCGGGCTCTCATAACACAAATTGTGGATTTATCGGAATTATTTCCTAAACTACAGGGATCTTAGTTATTAATTGTTTTATATTAACTCTTCATAACCAAATTACTATATCATAATCAAATAAATACAAACATAGAAAAAATATAAAATATCCAATAGTTATTATTTATTTGATATTTTAGTATATATCATATCATAAAAATAAGAATAATTTTAAGATAAGAATTTTAATTAATAGTTAGTTAATTAATAGTTAAATAGAATACTATTTTGATCGATTTATCAAATAATTTTTATCAATAAAACAATATCGTCATTTTAATTCGTATAGTCAAATTCTCTTTTTTGTTTTGAATTCCATTTTATTCATTTTTTGAATATTTTTGCTTCTTTATTTCAATTATTTTACTATTTCAAGAATAAATAGAATTCATATTTTCATCTAATCTATATGAATATCTAAATATAGATATGTATTTATCCCGATATCCTGATTATTAGATAGGAAGATTATTTGTTTCTATATATATTCTTTATATATTCTTTAATATTCTACAATTAGAATACCTTAAAAAAAATAAAATTCTATAGAAAAATTCTATATAAATATAGATATAGAAAATAGTAAAGAGTATTATAGAATACTATCTTAAAATTTATATTTTAAATAGTCTCATTTTTTAGAATTTTCAATAATGACTAATTAGATTACAGTAAACAGTAATTTATATTACAAAATTCGTATGCATTAAGATGAACTATGTATAATGTATATAAAAAAGAATGTATCGATAGAAATTGGATAAGTAAATAGAAATTTGATATTTCTATTGAATTTCGAAATGAATATCAAATTTTAAATTAATAAATAGATTTTGGATTTTCGTTTTGTTATTATAAGGTCTGTATCTGTCTGCTCTAAGGAAAAAAAGAATCGAACGTTAGAGTATTCTAAATACTCTCAAAAAATCAAAGAAGGAGGGACATATAAAATAGAGATAAATGTAGTATATATCTCTGTATATTGAATTGCGAATACACAGATAATAGAATCATTTCTGATTCGACTAAATATGGGTATCTGATATAGATAAAAGAAAATCAATCAAACAAATAGAAGGAAATTTTTCCAAAAATAGGAGTAGGTTTCTAATAAATTCAACAGTTCCATCATATAATTCTCAGAATACAAATGAAAAAACATCCTAATGAGATATGATATCAATCTCAAAGAAAAAACGGGGGATATGGCGAAATTGGTAGACGCTACGGACTTAATTGGATTGAGCCTTGGTATGGAAACTTACCAAGTGAAAACTTTCAAATTCAGAGAAACCCTGGAATTAAAAATGGGCAATCCTGAGCCAAATCCTTCTTTCCGAAAACAAATAAATAAAAGTTTAGAAAGTGAAAATCAAAAAAGGATAGGTGCAGAGACTCAATGGAAGCTGTTCTAACAAATGGAGTTGACAACATTTACTCTTTCAATAGAATAATATTGATTGATCAAATCAGTCACTCCACCATAGTCTGATGGATCTTTTGAATAACTGATTAATCAGACGAGAATAAAGATAGAGTCCCATTCTACATGTCAATACCGACATCAATGAAATTTTTAGTAAGAGGAAAATCCGTCGACTTTAGAAATCGTGAGGGTTCAAGTCCCTCTATCCCCAAAAGCCCATTTAATTCGCTAATTTTTTATCCTATATCCCTTTTTTTTAATTAAAATTCAAAAAGTCTTTATTTTTTTTTTTTATTATTTATTTAGTTGACATAGACTCAAGTAATTTCCTAAAATTAGGGTGGTGTGTCAAGAATGGTCGGGATAGCTCAGCTGGTAGAGCAGAGGACTGAAAATCCTCGTGTCACCAGTTCAAATCTGGTTCCCGGCGATTCATTTCTATGAGTATCTATTCCCAAATTTTAAGAAATTTGGGAATAGATACATATTTTTTAGTGGTCTTGATCATCATACATAATTTATCTAGGCGTACGGAGATATACTCTTTCTAGCTAAAGAATGAATAGATGTATATTCTAGGTATAGAAAGTTAGTCTAAAAATGAATGATTCCATTTTGTTTCGATTTTTTCTGCGCTCCAAAAAGAATGTTACTATTTCAACAATATTCAAATGGTAAAATTACTTG